ACACTATTGCTAACATAATAACTTCTATACGAAATGCTGACATGGATAAAAAAGGAACAGTTCGAATCGCACATACGAAGATTACCGAAAGGATTGTTAAAATACTTCTACGAGAAGGCTTTATAGAAAATGTGAGAAAACATCGAGAAAGCACGAAAAATTTCTTGGTTTCAACTCTGCGACATCGAAGGAATAGGAAGGGGCGATATAGAACTATTTTAAAACGGATCAGTCGACCCGGTCAACGAATCTATTCCAATTATGAAAAAATTCCCAGGATTTTAGGAGGAATAGGTATTGTTATCCTTTCTACCTCTCGAGGTATAATGACAGACCGAGAGGCTCGACTAGAAGGAATCGGAGGAGAAATTTTGTGTTATATATGGTAATCCTTCTAGTATCCGAATTTAAATTGAATCTGCAACTTCCTATTTGTTTTGTGAAGGAAAGAGAAAGGACGGGTTGTCTAATATCATTCTTATTTTTTTTAGCTTTAGTTAATACTTAAAGAGGTTTATCTAGAATGAAAGATGAAAAATGGATCTTAGAAGGACTTGTAGTGGAATCACTTCGCAATGGTATGTTTCGAGTTCGTTTAGATAATGACGATCTGATCCTAGGTTATATTTCTGGAAAGATACGGCGTAGTTATATACGAATACTACCAGGCGATAGAGTCAAAATTGAAGTAAGTCGTTATGATTCAACCCGGGGGCGCATAATTTTTAGAATAGACCCTAAACCCCGCAACAAAGATTCGAACGATTAATTGGATTTATCAATCCTCCTTTCGTTGGGATACAATTTGAGGTTCAAAATTTCAAGAGATTTCTTTTTTTTTTCTAGAGTAGATTCGTAATTTCATTAAGGTAAGGAAAAACAAATTATGAAAAAAAGAGCCTCCGTTCGTAAAATTTGCGAAAAATGTCGACTGATCCGTAGACGGGGACGAATTATAGTAATTTGCTCCAACCCTAGGCATAAACAGAGACAGGGATAATATTTCTAAAAAAAAAAGGGACTCTACAACGTACCCAATGCACAAATAAAAGAAAAGATTTGTTTTGACACGAAATGGATATATCCATATATCTCTGACTCATTTTTATGAGATGATAAAATATGGCAAAACCTATATCAAGAACTAGTTTACCTAACTATGTGCGTTTTATTCCACGGAAAAATCCGCGTTTTACTTCACGGAAGTATCCGCGTTTTACTTCACGGAAAAGTAGTCTTCGAATATCCAAGGGGGTAATAAATATTCAAGCAAGTTTCAACAATACCATTGTAACGGTTACAGATACCCAGGGTCAGGTGGTTTCATGGTCCTCCGCCGGTACTTGTGGATTCAGGGGCCCAAGAAGAGGGACGCCCTTTGCTGCGCAAACTGCGACAGCAAATGCTATTAGTATAGTAATCGATCAGGGTATGCAAGAAGCAGACGTCAGAATAAAAGGTCCCGGTCTCGGACGAGATTCTGCATTACGAGCCATTCGGAGAAGTGGAATACGGCTAAATTGCGTCATGGACGTAACCCCTCTACCACATAATGGATGCAGACCTCCAAAAAAAAGACGCGTATAAATTGTAAAAATCTAAAACAGGAGGATTAATGAAAAAAGACGAAGTGAAGCGAATAGAACACATTGTCCAATGGAGTTGTGTTGCTACAAAGGAGATTAGCCAACATTATAAATATGGGCGTTTTGTTCTGTGTCCGCTTCGGGAAGGTCAAGCCGAGACGATCGCCATTTCGCTACGAAAGACTTTGCTTAGCGAAGTGGAAGGAATATGTATTACTCACGTAAATGTAATAGCAGCACACTACATCTCCTATGACTTTAGTAGAATAGTCGGTGTTAAAGAATCGGTAGCAGAACTTTTAACGAATTTGCAACAAATTGTCTTGAAAAATTCTGCCGACAGTGATAGTGATAGTGATATTTTCGACGCATCTATTTGTGTCAAGGGTCCTAGACACATAACTTCTAAAGACATCATCTTACCGCCTTCGTTGGATATTGTTGATGATACACAACATATAGCTACACTGGCGCTCCCAATCGAGTTGTGTCTTGAATTAAAAGTCGAGAGGATTAGGGGATCGTGTCTAAGGAGAGAAGATCGACTGCCAAGAAAAGGTTTTCCTATAATTCCATTATACTTGCCAATTAGAAAGATTAATTATTCTATTAAGTCCTTTGGGGAAACACTAGAGATACTTACTCTCGAAATATGGACGAATGGAAGTTATACACCCAAAGAAGCACTTTGGGAAGCCTGCCGCCATTTGGTTAATTTAACTTCTATCTTTTTCAATAACGAGAATCAGAACATCTCTCTAACGCGGACTAAAAACATGCTTTCGTCTCTCACAAAACCCTACTCTCCTCAGGAGGCGGCTGAACTAAGAATTACTGCCATGAAATTACAAATGATTTTTGTAGAGCAGTTGCATTTAGATCCCACGACCCTTGAGTCCCTCCAAAGGGCGAAA